GGAGCTGTTACACCAGGCGCGCCAGCATGGATATTTTGTACCCATTGAGCAAAGATGGGTTGTAATTGTATGGCGGTATCCGAAAACATATCTTGGGGACGGCCTAAAGCACTCATGGTATCATTATGAATGTACAAGCCAAAACTGTGAAAACCTAGAAATATACATACCCAGTTAAGGTGGGATATGATTGCATCGCGGTGTCTAAGGACGCGATCTAATAGATCGTTGTATCGAGTAGTTGGATCATAGTCTCTTACCATAAAAATGGCTGCATGTGCAGCAGCACCAACTATTAGAAATCCGCCAATCCACATGTGGTGTGTGAACAAGGAAAGTTGTGTACCATAGTCAGTAGCTAGGTATGGATAGGGGGGCATAGAGTACATATGATGAGCTACAACAATAGTTGTAGAGCCTAGCATAGCTAGGTTAAGAGATAATTGAGCATGCCATGACGTTGTTAGGATTTCATAGAGACCCTTATGGCCTTGTCCTGTAAATGGGCCTTTATGAGCCTCCAAAATATCTTTAAGTCCATGACCAATACCCCAATTGGTCCTATACATATGACCAGCGATCAGGAAAAGAATAGCAATAGCTAAATGATGGTGCGCAATATCGCTCAACCATAGGCCACCGGTTATTGGATCTAGTCCTCCACGAAAAGTAAGAAATTCTGCGTATTTGGACCAATTCAAGGTGAAAAAGGGGGTTGCTCCTTCGGCAAAACTAGGATAAAGTTGAGCCAAAAGGTCACGATTCAAGATAAATTCATGAGGAAGTGGTATCTCTTTAGGATCAACCCCAGCGTCAAGAAATTGGTTAATTGGTAAAGATACATGGATTTGGTGTCCCGCCCAAGAAAGAGACCCAAGTCCTAATAACCCCGCTAAGTGGTGATTCAACATGGATTCTACATCTTGGAACCAGGCCAATTTGGGAGCGGCTTTGTGATAATGGAACCAACCAGCAAAAAGCATTAACGATGCAAAAATCAATGCACCGATTGCGGTACAATAGAGTTGTAACTCACTAGTTATTCCAGATGCTCGCCAAATCTGAAAAAAACCGGAGGTTATTTGGATTCCTCGGAAACCCCCGCCTACATCACCATTCAAAATTTCTTGCCCTACTATTGGCCAAACTACCTGAGCACTGGGTCCAATGTGAGTAGGATCGCTTAGCCATGCTTCATAATTGGAAAAACGGGCACCGTGGAAGTACATGCCACTTAACCAAAGAAAGATAATGGAGAGTTGACCGAAATGAGCACTAAAGATTTTTCGAGAGATCTCCTCCAAATCACCGGTATGACTATCGAAATCGTGAGCATCAGCATGTAGGTTCCAGATCCAAGTGGTAGTATCGGGGCCCTTAGCTATTGTTCTTGAGAAATGCCCGGGTCTGGCCCATTCCTCAAAAGATGTTTTTACAGGATCCCTATCCACAACAATTTTAACTTCTGGTTCCGGCGAACGAATAATCATTAAGTCCTCCTCTTTCCGGACAAGACATACAAAGAGACCCGCCAACTGTCTTTTTAGTGAATCTTTGAAGGATAGATATTATGATTAGTCCTTTTCTTTACTATCTACCGCCCTTCTATTTTTTTTTTTTAGTTATTCACTGGAGCAATTATATATTGAAGTCAATCCGAGGCAAGTGTTCGGATCTATTATGACATAAGGATTAGGTGCCTAACGGACATTGGTTATCCTGGAAAATTATTTCCCGACGTAACAAAAAAAGATTTTTTTTACGTTTTAATTTAAGAAGCTAGTGTATTTTTTTTTTTAGGGTATAAGCCCTACATCTACTTTCCTTGAGTGAGCATAATTAAAATATTTTTATTCGATTCCAAATTCCAAGAAACTCATCAGAATTATTAAAAAAATCGTCCTTTAGGTAAGAATATTTCGATTGCCCCCTTTTATTTACTTTACTGCCTCTGTTCTAGAGCCTAGCCCTATTGTTTATCCTTATGAAATAAGATAGAAAATCGAAATGATATAAAATCGAAGGTAGAAGAAAGGGATATAATGAAATTCTTGATTTGATCTTCCTACCAAAATTTTTTTATTAATGGATCAACAACCAAACCACCCATTTTATGAAAATGAAGAGTGGTCTTATTCAAATTCAAAGCGCTTCGTAATCTTCAACCAGTTCTGTGCTTCAATATAATTTCCCGGAGTAAGCGCTATAGCTTGTTTCCAATACTCAGCAGCTTGATCAAACCAAGCTTCCGCAATTTCCGAATCGCCCTGTAGAATGGCCTGTTCTCCTCGGTCGGAATAGGCAGTTCCTTCCCCTAGAACCGTACTTGAGAGTTTCCTACCTCATACGGCTCAGAAATTGCTATCTTAATTTCCCTTATCTTAACTGAATTCGATTTCTCAAAAATCGATCCAATTTCTTCTTGGGTTAAGCAGAAGAAGTTAATTACCTAAGTTTCAAACCCTAATTTTGATCAATAATCAGTCTGATCTTTTCTCCCACCTTCAGAAGAATGAAGCATAGATGACCTATATCCTTCGTTCGAATTTTCTGAAAGGTAACTATCTCGGTTTCGTGTCTTTCATATATGAAATTTCTATAGAATCCTTGAAAAAGACTTTTTCCCATAAGAAAGAAAAAAGAACTTACTATCTTTGGGATCTGATACTACACCGCTGCTTAATCCTTTAGTGGATCCGGCTCTATTACATAAGCAGATTCCTAAATTTTGCCCCATATCATGGTATAATTAAGCAGTTTTTTTTAGTTGTATCGACCCAGTCGCTCACTAATTGATCTTTACGGTGCTTTCTCTATCAATTTGAGACTTTATCCATAGAGTAAGTAGTATAGGCTCGACTTTCTTCTTATTTTGATTCTCGTGAAGTGTTCTTCCTTCCTACAGCTGATAGGGTAAGGTAAAATCATTGTTTTGACGATCCCTATGTAGAAAGCCCTTTTTCTAGTATTTACTAGAAAATTTCATCTTTTTTTCTTCTTTCTTTCTATAGTGGAGATAGTCGCACGTAATGACAGATCACGGCCATATTATTAAAAGCTTGCGGTAAGAAGGGGTTTCGTTCTAGCGCCCGGAAATAATATTCCAAAGCCTTTGTATGCTCTCCATTGCTTGTGTGTATAAGGCCGATGTTATATAGTATATAACTTCGATCATAGGGATCAATTTCTAGTCGCGTAGCTTCATAATAATTCTGCAAAGCTTCCGCATAATTTCCTTCGGATTGAGCCAACATCCGTTACGGTCGTTCATTCTATTCAAAAAATCTCCGTTCCAAAACCGTACATGAGGTTTTCATCTCATACGGCTCCTCCCTTCTGTACATAGTACTAAGAATCTATAGAATGAAAATAGAATTAGTCCCATCTCATTATGGACCGAAAGGGGCTGGTATTTTTCCAAGAAATCTCTAGCCACCCTTTCCCAAGAGGTTTTTTTTTCGTAACACCAATGAATTCTATTAATGCTAGAGGAAAACGATAGCTCCAGGAATTTCTTTGTTCTCAACGCCTCCTATTTAGAGGAATTAGCCACTTCAACAACCTTTGATGGTTATAAGGGTATCCAACGTACAAACCTGATGGTTGTTTGCTATCCCAACCATTCTTCCCAATCCTGATACCGATCAGGAAAGGGCTAATTTCTAACAAAGTTTTTCTCTTGTTGATTCCTATTTCGAGGTGTAGTGCTTTTCTCCCCTATGCTGCCTATTGGTCCTAGTAGAGTAGGATTAGCCTGTAATACAGAACATATCCTGTAGGTGTAACCTTTCGCTCAATACTCAAATCTACAATTGAAGCATCTAAGGCCACATCAATCGAGGATACACGACAGAAGGAATTGTTAGTTCACCTCACCTTCTCCAAGCGTGGGTTTCCTTTACTAATTTTGTTCTCTCTATGCGAACCCCCTCTCTTTCTCGTGAGACTGAGATGTAGGTAAGACTAAAAAAAAAGAGTCAAATCGCACCATCTCTATAATAAGTAAATGCCCTTTTTTCCCCTGAGGTTGTCGGAATTATTTGCAATAAAATATTGGCTACAATCGAAGAGGTCTTATCAATGAAATTTCCATTTATACGGGATCTAGGCATAATTCCCAATCCATTCTATATAGAATTCTTTTCATTCTATTACAAAATAACATAAAAACTTATAAATCGCGTCATATGCTCTAAATGGATAAGAGAGGTATGGATTTTCCACTCAGCTCAAATTGTCTCCTTTTCCTTCTGTTTGGACAAAAAGAGATATGAAATATTTGACTAAGATTGGATTTCATTCCACTTTCCTATTTCTCAACAACAACTTCTGTCATCAGCTATTTCCCGTTTTCAAAGTCATTAATTATACCATACCTTTTTTTATTTAGATTGTATGGCATAACATACCTTACGCAAATAGAATTCTAGGGTTCCTTGGTTCCTTTATTTTCTTATGGAATAATAAGGATTCTTCTATTCTCTTTTTATTTGGGTTTTCCCCAAAGAAAAACTTTTGAGGGAGGGGAATTCCTAGTAAAAAAAATAAAGGATCCTTACACTTAGATAAAAAAAAGAATTTTTCCAACGGAGCCATGGAATCCCCGAACGGTTGTGGCTGTACCTGTACTGCAGGAATACGAAAACTCGCTATTCACTCAGTTTATTTTCCATAATAAGATTATGTAGGAGAGATGGCCGAGCGGTTCAAGGCGTAGCATTGGAACTGCTATGTAGACTTTTGTTTACCGAGGGTTCGAATCCCTCTCTTTCCGTTTCTCTTAATTCATCAACGTTACCGATCACAATGTATCAAATCAAATAAGAATTTATTTGAGAAATAATACCTTTATTTAATAGAATTCTCTAAAGCAAATTACTTTGGTATGTAAAATATAACAAAAAAGAAAAAAGATCCTAAGGTTAATCTATTTCTGCTAGGTGAATGGAAAAATATGAATTAAGAGCCTTAGGTCGATTTAGTTCGGGGAAAGGGGAAGGGAAAAAAATTCTATGAACCTTTCCTTTTGCCTTAAGCTCAAGTCTGACGAGAGTAATATTCTACAACTAACAACTCATTTATTTTCAGACCGACCCACTTTCTATCTAGGATTTTTTGTACTAGTCCTTTATATTGCAATGTATCAATCGTCAAATGCTTTGGCAATTTGCCCGGATCGGATGAAGCAATAGAATTTTGAACCAGACGTTTTGATCTTTGGTTATCCTTCGTAGTAATAATATCTCGGGGTTTGCAACGAAAACTTGGTATATCCACTATACGACCATTAACTAAAATATGTCTATGATTAACTAATTGCCGGGCCCCAGGAATGGTTGAAGCCATACCCAATCGAAAAACAATATTATCCAAACGCATTTCAAGTAATTGTAGTAAAACTTGACCTGTTGACTTTTTTGCTTTTCCTGCGATATGTACATATCTAAGTAATTGTCGTTCTGTCAGACCATAATGAAAACGCAATTTCTGTTTTTCTTGAAGACGAATACGATATTGTTCTTTTTTCCCAGAATGGAATTTCTTTTTCAGATTACTTCCGGATTTAGGCGTTTTTCTAGTGAGTCCTGGTAAAGCTCCCAGACGACGTATTTTTTTTAAACGAGGTCCTCGATAACGGGACATGAAGACTCCTTTTTTTTTATTGAAATTCCATTTTACACAATAAATTTCATTGTATTTACATTACAGAATACATCGAAATTAAAACTGAATTAAACTAAAGGATAAACAGAGTAAAATCTACTAAAGTACCACAAAAAATGGAATTTCATCAACATCTGGATTTTTTGTATATATATTATTTATTTTAATGTTTTGTATCTAGCAAAATTGTAAGGTAGAACAACGTAATGGACTCTGGATTTTCCATTTAATTCGGAGAAAAAAAAAAGAGATTCTTGTTCATAGAACATCAATAGAGAAAAAAGCCGACTATCGGATTTGAACCGATGACCCTCGCATTACAAATGCGATGCTCTAACCTCTGAGCTAAGTGGGCTTACATAACAGAAATAGTGTAACAAATAGAAATATATATAGGAAATCCATAAAATGGCAGATCTTAATTATTAATCTTAGTTATTAACTAGTTCCAAATTTGAAATTCTACTTAGAAAAAAAAATACTAGAATTTCATAAAGATAAAGTTAGCCTGATATGCTTAATTAAACGATATTCTTAATTAACTAAACGATATTCTTAAATAGAATTATAGAATTTAATAGAGGATTATAGAATTTATTAAACTTTCTTTTTATTTCTCTAACTCGCAAATCAAATCCATTTTTCTAATAGAATCTATTCCAATTTAATTTCTATATTGATGATGAATTTGATTTCAGGTATTTTCAATTTGATATGGCTCGGACGAATAATCAAATACATAGAAAAGAATAATCTATATGAATAATAAAGAGAAAATGCGAATCTTTTGGCATTTTCATTCGAGCATTATATACATTTTTACATTTTTTGTAATATTTTTTTGATTTGTTAATAATTTAAGGATTAATATTTCACTAAGGAAAAGATAGAATCATAACAAATGAAATTTCTAATTCTGATTAGAAAAAAAAAGAATTAATATCAAGCGTTATAGTATGATTTTTACTATTCTAAAAAAGGAAAGAAGGAGGGGTGGGGGAGAAAAAAACTTTTGGATATATTGATTCCGATTGAATTGGAAATATATGAACGGTAGAATCAATTCAATTCCGAATTGCAATAAGCGGGGTCTCTTGAATAGAGACGAGCTGCTAGACTACGTCAAATAATGAATTCAATGATTCACTAAGAGATGTAGGAAATTACACAAGGAATCCTGGTTTCAAAGAAAAAAAAGACAATGGGGATATGGCGAAATCGGTAGACGCTACGGACTTGATTGTATTGAGCCTTGGTATGGAAACCTGCTAAGTGGTAACTTCCAAATTCAGAGAAACCCTGGAATGAAAAATGGGCAATCCTGAGCCAAATCCTTTTTTGAAAAAAAAAACAAGTGGTTCTCAAACTAGAACCCAAAGGAAAAGGATAGGTGCAGAGACTCAATGGAAGCTGTTCTAACGAATCGAGGTGTAATTACGTTGTGTTGGTAGTGAAACTCCCTCTACTCTAAAACGAAATTAGAGAAAGAAGGGCTTTATACATCGAATACACACGTATAGATACTGACATAGCAAACGATTAATCACAGAACCCATACCATAATATAGGTTCTTTATTTATTTTTTAGAATGAAATTAGGAATGATTATGAAATAGAAAATTCTGAATTTTTTTAGAATTATTGTGAATTCATTCCACTCGAATATTGAGTAATCAAATCCTTCAATTCATTGTTTTTGAGATTAAAAAAAAATAGGATTAATCGGACGAGGATAAAGAGAGAGTCCCATTCTACATGTCAATACTGACAACAATGAAATTTCTAGTAAAAGGAAAATCCGTCGACTTTATAAGTCGTGAGGGTTCAAGTCCCTCT